GATTCCGAAAGTCAAGCAAAATATTTGCAATTTGTATTTGATGTAATTACAACACATACAAAAGATCAAAAAACAATGAAAAAAAGAGATTCCTATTGACTTTATTAAGTGTCCCTTTTCCCCATAGAGATATTGAATAAAACGAGCTATCTTTTGTACTACTAATACTACTATAATCTTGAAAATGAATGCGCAAATACCCATCAAAGGTAAGTAAGTACATCCTAAACATATAAAATGCGGTTAATCCTGTTGTGAACCAAGCTATTAGTGCGAAATTTGGTGAGTACAACCAACTATCGTGAAGAATCTCATCTTTGGACCAAAAACAAGCAAGAGGCGGAATACCACAAAGAGAAAGTGTACCTAAAAAAAAAGTAGTTTTTGTAATTGGAACATATTTTGTTAAACCTCCCATAAGAACCATATTCTGACTTTTCTCTGGTGAATATCCAACAATAGGTTCCATTGAATGAATAATGGATCCGGATCCCAAAAACAATAAAGCTTTAGAATAGGCATGGGTGATCAAATGAAATAAAGCAGCTCGATAAGAACCTATACCTAGAGCTAACATAATATAACCCAATTGAGACATTGTAGAATAAGCTAAACTTCTTTTAATGTCTCTTTGGGCAAGAGCTAAAGTAGCTCCTAAAAGTACTGTTATTATACCTACTAAACAAATGAGATTCATTATGTAAGGTATAACTATGAAAAGAGGAAGAAGCCGAGCTACAAGAAAGATTCCTGCTGCTACCATAGTAGCAGCGTGTATAAGAGCCGAAATAGGAGTGGGGCCTTCCATGGCATCAGGTAACCATATGTGAAGGGGGAATTGTGCGGATTTAGCAACTGCACCAACAAATAATAAAAAGGCACATAAAGTAGCAAATAAAGAATTGACCTCATTATTATGGATCAAGATATTCACTATTTGGAACAAATCCCGAAATTCGAAACTACCAGTTATCCAATAGAATCCTAAGATTCCTAATAATAAACCAAAATCTCCTATACGATTAGTTACAAAAGCTTTTTGACAAGCACTTGCTGCAACGGGTCGTGTGAACCAAAAGCCTATCAATAAATACGAACACATTCCCACTAGTTCCCAAAAAATATAAATTTGTATCAAATTGGAACTAGTAACTAATCCTAACATTGAAGCATTGGAAAAACTCATATAAGCAAAAAATCTCAAATATCCTTGATCGTGAGACATATAATTGTCACTATAAATAAAAACCATGATTCCAACAGTAGTAATTAGTATTGACATAATAGAAGTAAGTGGATCGATCAAGTGTCCGAACTCTAATAAAAAATCATTATTGATGGTCCAAGACCATAGATATTGATAGGTCAAACTTCCATTTATTTGCTGAATAGACAGATTGGCCGAAAACCATATAGCTATACTTAGTAGTAAAACACTTAGGAAAGCCCACATACGACGAAGATCTTTTGTTGCTGTCGGAATAAGTAGAAGTCCAAATCCTATTGACATAGTAACTGGGAGCGGAAAAAGGGGTATTATCCATGCATATTTATATATATATTCCATAAGAAAATTCCATAAGAAAACAAATTTTTCTTTTTTTCTTATAATTGTTTCCAATTCACCAATTATGATCTCTTTCGAAAAGAACAAAAAAATGAGAAAAAAGAATATGAAAAAGATCAAATACAAAAATACACAATATTGGAATTATGACTTTTTGTTTTATCAAATATTTGAAAGAAAAGTTGCAATTGGTTGGTCAAATATCAAAGAATTAATCAAGTTTATTGTTTAGTTATTAATTAACTTAAAAATATAGAAAAGAAAGAGATTTTTTATTACTATTCTGAATATTAAATCTTCAATATGAATATTTGCAATATTGTTATTGTATGTATGACTCTAATATTATATCTTATATTCTATTAATATTATATCTTAATATTCATATTCTATTTATATTTTATATATATTTGAATATATTTTATATTCAAACTATTTATATTTTATATATATTTGAATATATTTTATATTCAAATTTAAATATATTTTAAAATATATTACAGAATAAGAAATATTCAAATTAAATTACTTTAATTTTGTATATTCTTTTTGTATATATTCCTTTAGAAAACAAGAAATCTAAAATACGTATATGATTATTACATTATGCAAATATCAGAATGAAGATAGAAAAGAAAATAGAAATCTATTTGTCTATTAAAATAGAATCGTTTTATAATATTTTTCTTTTCTTTTATTATTTCTTTTTCTATTTGTATGTTATGATATTATTGAGGGAATTTTGAAGATTATGGAATTAAGTATTAAGTATATATAATGACTAATAAAGAGTAATTTATTTTGAACTTTCTTTTGAACAATATATGTCTTTCACATACAACGATAAAAAGGAGTCACCTACCTTTTAAATGGCAGTTCCAAAAAAACGTACTTCTATGTCAAAAAAACATATTCGTAGAAATCTTTGGAAAAAAAAAGGATCTTTAGAGGCAGTAAAAGCTTTTTCTTTAGCTAAATCTGTTTCCACCGGACAGTCAAAAAGTTTTTTTGTGCGACAAAAAAAAGTCTTGGAAAAATCTTAATTGACATGTTTCAAAGAACTTCAAAATTTCCATTTTTGAATTGTAAGACAAATGATTCAATTTTACTAAATCGTATTTGTATTTCACTTCTCATATTAGTTAGAGCTAGGTAATATGAAAAATAAGAATCTTTCTGTCTACTTGATTCAAAGTACTCAGTATTGTGTATTTTATTTTTATCGTCTTTTTAGATTTTTTATAGTCTTTATATATTTCTATTATATTCTATTTTAGTTATTTTCTTCTTTTTCTTGTTTATGTTCTATTTTATTCTATTTATTTCAATTTCTATTGATTGATATTGAATTCGTGAGATGGTTTTTTCTTTCCTATGAATTGTGCTTTTCAAAATAGAAAAGCACAATTACGATAGACAAGGAAGAATCTGAATATTTCATTCTACTTTATACTAAGGTGTTGGATCTCAAAATCGTTAGAAAAAAGATTATGAATTTTATACCCCGACTGAGAACGAAACTATTGAGTTCTGACTCTTCTGGATAAACAAGAGCTAGGTTTCTAGTTTCTAGTACGGAAAAGTTGATTATTCAAATTGAACTTACGAAGATACTAATTAAGTATTATTGATATTTTCTTTATATTTAACATTTCCAGATGAATGGAAATGCATCTTTCTTCATTTTTTCCTAAACTCTATTGAATATCGACAATTCAACATGAATTTCCTATTATATATATTATTATTGAAGGTAAGCCGCCATGGTGAAATTGGTAGACACGCTGCTCTTAGGAAGCAGTGCTAGAGCATCTCGGTTCGAGTCCGAGTGGCGGCATAAAGAATTATTCATATTAATAATATAGACACAATAGATCTAATAGAATCTAAAAGAGAATATTTAAAAGGGACTCTTCTTTATGATATTTGCAACCTTAGAACATATATTAACTCATATTTCCTTTTCGATCATCTCAATTGTGATTCTGATTCATTTGATGAACTTATTAGTCTACGAAATCGAAGGATTACATAATTCGTCAGAAAAAGGGATGATAGCTACTTTTTTCTCTATAACAGGGTTTTTAGTTATTCGTTGGATTTCTTCGGGACATTTTCCCTTAAGTAATTTATACGAATCATTAATCTTCCTTTCATGGAGTTTATCCATTATTCATATGATTCCGTATCTTGGGAATCATAAAAATGATTTAAGCGCAATAACTGCACCAAGTGCCATTTTTACCCAAGGTTTCGCCACGTCAGGTCTTTCAACTGAAATGCATCAACCCGCAATATTAGTACCTGCTCTACAATCTCAGTGGTTAATGATGCATGTCAGTATGATGCTATTGAGCTATGCAGCTCTTTTATGCGGATCGTTATTATCAGTTGCTCTTATAGTGATTACATTTAAAAAAAGAATCGATTCTTTTTTTAAAAACAAGAATTTTTTCAGTTTAAGGAAGTCGTTTTTCTTTGGTGATATGGAATATTTGAACCAAAAAGGAAGTGTATTTAAAAATACTTCTTTCTTCTCATTTCAAAATTTTTTCAAATATCAATTAATTCAGCGTTTGGATTATTGGAGTTATCGTGTTATTAGTTTAGGGTTTACCTTTTTAACCATAGGCATTCTTTCTGGAGCAGTATGGGCTAATGAAGCATGGGGTTCTTATTGGAATTGGGACCCTAAGGAAACTTGGGCATTTATTACTTGGACCATATTTGCAATTTATTTACATACTAGAACAAATCAAAAATTGCAAGATCAAGGGACAAATTCGGCATTTGTAGCTTCTATAGGATTTCTCCTAATTTGGATATGCTATTTTGGGATCAATCTATTAGGAATCGGGTTCCATAGTTATGGTTCATTCCAATGAATATCTAATTGAATAAAAGAAAATACATGAAGAATACATAAAAGAATCGTCTGATACACAATGCAATGAAAATTTGTGCGAGTTTTTGAGAACCGTTTAAATAGAGGAATTATTCAAATGGTTCTCAAAAACTTTAGATGTATCTCATTACAATTCTAATTCACCCTTCCCTTTTTTTTTCATTGTACAACGAAGAATCGTGAAAATATGAAAGTCAAAGAATTCTAAGACTTTCTTTCCAATTAATGAGATTTATTTCATTTAGTATTGAATCTAAAAAAAGAATTAGTATCTATAAAAATAATTAGATAATAGAACTTGTACCTTGTCAACCGATAACGGGAGAACGAAATCAGGATAAAAACCAATTCCTATTACAGGTAGAAAGATACAGATCAAAACAAATAGTTCTCGTGGTCCAGAATCAAAAAAATTTGAGTTTGGAATATTGAATAGTTTGTATCCATAGAAAATCTGACGTAACATAGATAATAAATAAATAGGAGTTAATATCATTCCAATTGCCATTACAAAAGTAATTAACATTTTTGGCATGAAAAGATATTTTGGGCTGGTAATTATTCCAAAAAAGACTAAAAATTCTGCAACAAAACCACTCATTCCTGGTAATGCAAGAGAAGCCATCGAGAAACTACTAAACATGGTAAAGATTTTTGGCATTGGGATAGATATCCCCCCCATCTCTTCGAGATAAACAAAACGTATTCTATCACAACTTGTTCCTGCTAAGAAAAAAAGTGCAGCACCAATCAATCCATGAGAGAGTATTTGTAAAATGGCTCCATTAAGTCCCATGCCAGTTATAGAACCAATTCCTATAATTATGAAACCCATGTGAGATACGGAAGAATAGGCAATACGTTTTTTTAAATTGCGTTGACCGAGAGAAGTTGAAGCTGCATAAATGATTTGTATTATTCCTACTATCACCAACCAGGGAGATAATCTAGAATGAGCGTGAGCTAATAATTCCATATTGATCCGAATCAATCCATATGCTCCCATCTTCAATAATATTCCAGCTAAAAGCATACATGTACTGTAATGTGCTTCCCCGTGGGTATCTGGTAACCATGTATGTAGGGGTATCATCGGCGATTTGACAGCATAAGCAATAAGAAAACCAAAATAGAGTATTATTTCCAATGCTGCAGGATACGATTGATTAGCTAATTTTTCTAAATCTAATGTTGGTTCATTGGAACCATATAAACCCATACCTAGAACTCCTATTAAGAGAAAAATGGAACCTCCGGCAGTGCACAAAATAAACTTTGTAGCCGAGTACAGGCGTTTTTTTCCTCCCCACATGGATAAAAGTAAGTAAACAGGAATTAATTCTAATTCCCACATGATGAAAAAAAGTAAAAGGTCTCGAGAAGAAAATGATCCTATTTGGCCACTATACATTGCTAACATCAAGAAATAGAAGAATCGCGGATTTCGAGTAACTGGCCAAGCTGCTAAAGTAGCTAAAGTAGTGATAAATCCTGTCAGTAAAATGGGTCCTATGGAAAGTCCATCGGTTCCCAGTCTCCAGTGAAAATCAAAAAGATTGATCCATTTATAATCCTCCTTCAATTGGATTAATGGATCGTCCAATTGGAAATGATAACAAAATACATAGGTCATTAGAAGGAGCTCTAGGATACATATACATAGAGTATACCACCTATACACCTTATTTCCCCTATGAGGGAAAAAGACAATTGAAGAACCCGCGAATATGGGCAAAACAAGAAGTATTGTTAACCAAGGAAAATAACTCGTGATAAAGACAAGATAAAATTAGACCAGAAAAGTCCGTACTCGAGAAAAGAAAATAGATTATTCTTCTCCCGAGCACGGGGTTTTGTCGGTAAAGAGGAATCAAATGATTCAAGTGGAGTTTTTTGTCACATATCAATAAGAAAGACCCATGCTGCGAGTTGTTTCATGCCATAAATAAACACGGACACTCAAAAAATCCGTTGGACAAGCGGATTCACATCTTTTACAACCTACACAATCCTCGGTTCTTGGCGCAGAAGCAATTTGCTTAGCTTTACATCCGTCCCAAGGTATCATTTCCAATACATCCGTGGGGCAAGCTCGAACACATTGGGTACATCCTATACATGTATCATAAATCTTTACTGAATGTGACATTGGGTCTATAAATTCCAGTTTTGAACACAAAAGATTTTCGATCTGGTAAAATAAGATAAGAAAATGAAATAAATCATATATTTTCTATTGTAGACACCAGACGAATCAATGATTTATCAAAATTTGAAGAATCAATAGATTTTCTAATCTGTTTATGAGAAAGGGCCAAGATACTTTGATTTCCATTTCAATAATCATGAAATATGAGTTTACGAATTCAATTCATTTGAATTTTACTATCTTTCTATATGTATATGAATCTATATAGATTCATATACATATAGAAAGATTCTAGTATATAGCTAGTATATAGTATATAGAAACTAGTATATAGAAATATAATTAAATTAAGGATATTCTGATATATTATATATTATATATCAGAATATATCAGATGAATACGTTTGTTATTAGGTTAGTTATAGAATAAGTTCGTAACTCTAAATCATAAATCTATATGAAAAAAGAGAAGAAAGAAAAATAAAGATATTCTATTATCTTATTATTCTAATTCTATTAGATTCTATTTAGAATATTCTATATAAAAGTCTTATGTTTTGATTTCTATGTGAAAATAGAAGAATTCTAACTAATTATTCAGCAAATTCGATTGATTGATACGAGTTGATTTTCTGTTACGATGGATCGACGAAACAATAGCTAGCCCAATAGCTGCTTCAGCAGCCGCAATAGCTATAACAAAGATTGAGAAAATTTCTCCTTTTAATTGCCGACTATCAAATATATCGGAAAATGTGACAAGATTTATATTCACCGAATTCAGTATAAGCTCAAGACACATAAGTGCTCTAACCATGCTTCGGCTTGTGATCAGTCCATAGATACCGATAGAAAATAAATAAACACTTAGAAAAAGTACATGCTCTAACATCATTGATAAATCCCTCATCTATCTCGATTGATTTCAATATGAACAAAAATGAAACCGATTCAGTTGACTAGACTAGAAGAATTACATAACAAAAGAAGATATTCACAGTAGATTGAAACAAAATAGATTACATTTTCATTCTTTAATCTTAAAAAAGGAAGTTCTTATTTCTTGAAGTTCTTATTTCTTATTATATTCTAATTCTATTATTGACGAGCCATAGTAATTGCACCTATCAAAGAAACTAAAAGAATTATAGAAATGAGTTCAAAAGGAAGATAAAAATCTGTGGATAAATGAATCCCAATTTGTTGAACGTTACTTATTAAGTCCTGTTCTATAATCTGATTTGATCTTGTAGTCCGAAAAATTCCGGACCATGACGTATCTGGGATAGTAGTCATTAATGAAAAAAAAATACTTGTACAAACCAGTGAAGTGATCCTATCTCCAAAGGTCCATAAATAGGAATCATTGGAATATTCTGAACCGTTCATGAACATCACAGCAAATATGATTAATACATTTATGGCTCCCACATAAATAAGGAACTGTGCGGCAGCTACAAAATAGGAATTCAATGAAATATAGAATAAGGATATACAAACAAGAACCAATCCCAATGAAAAGGCAGAATCAATGGGATTGGTAAGTAATACTACTCCCAGACCTCCTAATATAAGAACTGATCCCAGAAATACTACAAGAATATCATGTATTGGTCCAGGTAAATCCATTATAAAATAAAAGATAAATAAATAAGTTGAAATATTTCATGACCTTACTAAGGGTCCAGGAAAGGAACTCTTTTTTTATATGATACCTTACTAATTGAATGAAAAAAGAATTAGATAGATAAAATAAAGTTATTTGGCTAATACTACTTTATTCCAAACCAAATCTGAGTAATTAGAGTAATTAGTAATTGGTAATCGTTCTTGAACTAAGCAAGGGTTTTTTATTTTTTCATTTGATTTGTTGAATCCATAACTTTTTGAATTGTGTAATCTCCAATTATTGACATTGGTAACCGACCTAAAGAAATTTGATTATAATTTAATTCGTGACGATCATAAGTGGAAAGCTCATATTCTTCAGTCATCGATAAACAGTTTGTTGGACAATACTCGACACAGTTACCGCAAAATATACAGACACCAAAATCAATACTATAATGAAGCAATTGTTTTTTCTTAATATCTTTTTCAAATTTCCAATCAACAATGGGAAGGTCTATTGGACATACGCGAACACATACTTCACAAGCAATACATTTATCAAATTCAAAGTGGATTCGACCACGAAAACGCTCTGATGTGATTGATTTTTCATAAGGATATTGAATAGTTACAGGTAAACGATTTGTATGGGATAAGGTAATTATGAAACTTTGTCCAATGTACCTTGCAGCTCGTATTGTTTGTTTGCCATAATTCATGAACCCAGTAACCATAGGTAACATATTTTATATATCCATGAATAAGATTTATGTTTCTTTCTCTTGGTTGAGATAAGTTATGAATAGATAATATTCATTATTTTTTTCTCTTAATTTCTTATTTTTCTTTATAGTTTATGGTGAAACAAGTTGAAAAGAAGTTGTCAATAATAGATTACCTAGAGAAATAGGTAAAAGAAATTTCCATCCAAGATTTAATAATTGATCCATTCTCATCCTAGGTAAAGTCCATCTTGTTGTGATAGGAATGAACAGAAACAAATAAGCTTTAGCTAATGTAATAAAGATACTAATTGCTATTACAAAGACTCTAAACATTTTATTTATTCCAAAGAGTTCAGTAAGAGATATGTACGGAATAGAAAAATCCCACCCACCTAAGTAAAGAACTGTTACAAATAATGAAGAAACTAATAGATTTAGGTAAGAAGCAAGATAAAAGAACCCGTATTTTATACCTGAATATTCGGTTTGATAACCTGCTACTAATTCCTCCTCTGCTTCTGGTAAATCAAAAGGCAATCTTTCACATTCTGCTAGAGAAGACATTAGAAAAACTAGAAACCCTATGGGCTGACGCCACAGATTCCATCCCCCAAAACCATATTTGGACTGTGCCTCAATTATATCAACTGTACTTGAACTGTTAGATAATTATAGTCGATGATAACATCACTGCTCCCATCGCTATTCCAAAACCGTACATGAAACCTAAGTTTCATACGGCTCCTATATGGCCACAAAGAAATGTAAGGTAAGGACTAGTTCAGTATTATTGCTCTCCTTGGCTTGGACCTTAGGTAAATACAATCAATGTAAAGATAAATTGGAGATTGGAGAGCCCTCAATTCGACCAATAAAATTCTGTCTGCTAGAATAAGAAAAAGCACTTCTGAATTGATCTCATCCCTTATAATGATATTATAATGAAAATAATCAAAAAATCTCTTTGTTCAGCAATAACTTAATCCTTCAATAAAATACTCGTTCTATTTCTAAATAGAAAGAATTGGGCATTAGTTAATGAATAATGATAAGAATTCCCATATGCATATGTATGAAGAAAGAAATATTTTCTTATTATTCCCATTTTATTCTTTTTTATTCTATTATTGTATTGCATTCTATTTGTCTTGTTCCTGTTCTTCTTTCTGAAAAAAAAAAGGGAAAGAAAATAAAGGATTAATTCGTTCTTGATAGTCATTTATTTAATCAGCGAATAGTAGCGTACTCTAGATCGGAATCGTGGGGAAGTACTGCTTGATCATTTCTACCAATTTCAAGCCCTTATTATGATATTATGATTCGTTTTATGCAAAGTTTTATGTAAAAATACCTTTTTTTGATACCTTACATTATTTCCATTACTCATCCTTTGCGTACTTTGGTGTTCCTAACTGCCCACTTCTTTTTGATAGATCCCCAGTATAGTAATAAATACAGTTGATCTTTTGCATCCGCTTCAAGATATGACGACTAAGAAAAGAATCTCAATCTTGGGGTAAACAACTTATGTTTACTTCAATTTTCTTCTTGTACCTAGGGAATGAGATTCTTCTTGTTTTACTGCAAATTGAGGAGCAGTTTTGTTTCACTCATATAACTATCTGGTTTAACTCATCGAACTGAGATTTTTCATAAAAAAGATGAAGATATTTATTCAAGACATTCAATTTCTTTATTGAATTTAGAAACTTTATACTCTAATTTATACTTTAATAAAGTAAGAAAGTAAGTATAAAGTAAGTGAAGATAAAGAAATTAATAAAAGAAATATTTCTTTTATTCTTTGATATTCATATTTACATATTGAATTCTATGAATTAGATTTCTAGTTTCTAGAAAATAGATAAAAAAGAGTTCATGTTCCGCCGAATCACACGTAGAGATATTGCTAACACACATAGAGTTAATGGTATTTCATAACTAATCGATTGAGCTGCAGCTCGTAGACCGCCTGAAAAGGAATACTTATTATTTGATCCATATCCTGACATAAGAAGACCAATGGGGACAATACTTGAAAAGGCAATCCATAAAAAAACACCTATACTGAGATCAGCTAAAACAAGGTGATATCCAAAAGGAATTACTAAATAACTTAGTAGAATTGATATAAACCCTATAGAGGGTCCGACCCTAAATAAACGAATATTACCTCTAGATGGAAGAAGATCCTCCTTCAAAAGTAGTTTGGTCCCATCCGCTAAAGCTTGAAGAATTCCTAACGGGCCGGCATATTCAGGTCCAATACGTTGTTGTATTGCTGCAGATATCTTTCTTTCTAACCACACAATGACTAATACCCCCATTGTGATTCCTAAGACAAGGATTAAAATGGGGACAAAAATCCATATGAATCCATAGACTTCTTTTAAGGATTCTAATCTATAAAAAGAATTAATAGTTTGTACTTCTGTCGTATCAATTATCATTTCAACGATCAACTTCTCCCATAATGATATCTATACTACCTAGTATCGTCATGATATCAGCCAATTTCATTCTTTTAACTAGCTGGGGAAGAATTTGCAAATTGATGAAACCGGGTGGACGAATTTTCCATCTCCAGGGGAAAACACTACTATCTCCTATTAAATAAATTCCTAATTCTCCTTTTGGGGCCTCTACCCTTACATAAAGTTCTTGTTTTAACAATTCAAAATTGGGTGAAAGTTTTTTAGTAATAAATCTATATTCAAAATTATTCCATTTGGAATCCTTTGTCCTATGAAAACGCCGGTTTTCTAAATTTTCATAAGGCCCTCCAGGAATTCCTTCTAGAGCCTGTTGAATTATTTTTATGGATTCTTGCATTTCACCGATTCTTACTAAATAACGAGCTAATGTATCGCCTTCTTTTTGCCATTTGACTTCCCAATCAAATTTATTGTAACACTCATAGCGATCAACTTTACGAAGATCCCATTGGATTCCAGAAGCTCGTAACATTGGTCCTGATAAACCCCAATTTATTGTCTCCTCCCCACCAATAATGCCCACTCCTTCAACTCGTTCCAAAAAGATGGGATTTCGCGTAATGAGCTTTTGATACTCAACAACTTCTGTTAAAAAATAATCACAGAAATCAAAACATTTATCTATCCAGCCATAAGGTAAATCCGCAGCTACTCCTCCGATGCGGAAATAATTATGCATCATCCGCATACCTGTGGCGGCTTCAAATAGATCATATATTAATTCCCTCTCTCTTAAAATATAGAAAAAGGGAGTCTGTGCACCAATATCGGCCATAAAAGGGCCAAGCCATAACAAATGGGAGGCTATACGGCTCAGCTCCAGCATAATAACTCTGATATAACTGGCCCTTTTAGGCACTTGAACACTTTCCAATCGTTCTGGTGCATTTACTGTTATTGCTTCTGTGAACATAGTAGCTAAATAATCCCAACGTGTTACATAAGGCAAATATTGTATAATTGTTCGGTTCTCCGCTATTTTTTCCATCCCTCTGTGTAAATAGCCCAATATAGGTTCACAGTCAATAACATCTTCACCATCCAGAGTAACGATCAGCCGAAGAACACCATGCATTGATGGGTGGTGAGGACCCATATTGACTATTATGAGATTTTTTCTTGTAGCCGGTACAGTCATATTTTTTTTCCTTAATTCATTATTTCATGAAATTCTTAAAATGAAAAATATAAAAAAAAAATAATAACTGAACTAATAATAATAAGAAAAGAATGAAAAAAATAAAAAAGAACAAGGATAATAAGAATAAAATAATAAGAAATTCAAATTTAATTAACGAGTTTTTGGTTCCCGAATATCTAACTGATCCATTAATTTCTTATAACGTACTTTCTTTTTCTTTGACAAATAAGTCAATAATCGTTGACGTTTTCCCAGAATTCTTCGTAGACCCCTTTGCGATAAAAAATCTCTTTTGTGCAATTCTAAATGTGAAGTAAGTCTCCGTATCTTACTGGTGAAATGGAATACTTGAAATTCAACAGACCCACTATTTTCTTCTTTTTCTTCTTGTGTAATAACTGAGATGAATGAATTTTTGACCATAAATTAAGATTTCTATCTTTCTTTTCTTTGAATTTTTGAATTTTACGGATCAGGAAAAATAATAATATTTCTTATGTCAGTTATTTTCATCTAGTATACATCAAAATTGGATCTCATTAATATACTACTTTGTTTTTTCTTTATGTGGTTTATGTTTTTATGTTTTGTATATTTGATCCAAATATACAAAACATATATGTATTCACGAAAGAAAACAATTTCTTTTTACTTAAAAGGATTCCGTTATTCCTAATTCAAATTGATACACTATGAAATCAGCATCATGTAGTAGAATGTTACACAGTGTATATGTTTCGGCTTTCATCTATTAATCTACCAAATATGTTACACGATATGTAGGAAATCCACTATAGATTTTTTTCATTTTTCATTGGAATTGAATTCATTTTGAATTGTGAATACATATGTATTCTTGACATACTGAAACGACTGCTGTTATTGGTATCAAACCAATAGCGATTCATACAAGCTACATCTTCTAATCGAAAATTGGGCCAAAGAAACAATTTGAATTTCATGAAATCTTTTCTATCTGTATTAATATGTTTGTCCTCATTCAAAAATTGTCCACAGTTTCTTATTTTGTTTTCATTGCAAAATCTTGTATTTCTATCCACAACATGAAGATTCCGGGAATTGAAACAAATTCGAATTCGAAATTCTCTACGACGTCTGGGAGATAGAATATTTTCAGGAACAAGTAAATCATAATGATTTTTGTCTCCACTCAAAAATATGTTGCTGTGTCGTGCAATGGATTTTTCAAAAACCCCTTTCTCAATATATCTTCTTTTTGTGTATTTTTTCTTTGTTTGATGCTTTTTCTTATCGACCAAGGAAATATCCATAGTTTGATATATAATATATTTCCCTTTCCTTTGTATAGATAGACAAATTGGTTCAATAATAAATATTCCTTTTCTTATCAATTCTGCAAGAACTAGGTCCTTTTGAATCAGCATTTCATCTATATTTATTTCACCTCTTTGAATCGAAGATATAGCAATTTCCTTTGGATTTCTTAGTCTAAGTAGGAGACAATATATCCTGATATTTTTCATTATTTCTTTCTTCAAGGGATCAGCCCATCTTAGTTGAAAAAGTAAATAGTTTTTCAAAAAGAAATCTAGTTCCATTTCATTCTTGCTCTTATATTGTTTCTTTTTTAGAACCTTTTTCATTTCTAATCTTGTGTAATCTTCTTCAACAGTTTCTTTATTTTCTTTTTTTATTTTTCGTAGATTCCATACAAGATTTCCTTGGACCTGTTGTTCATTCTCTTCCTGCTTGGAATTTCCTAATTCACGATCTTTTTTTTTATTAGATGATTTCTTTGGATTTACGTTAATGCTTTTACTTTTTTCATTGATAGAAAAATTAAAAAAGAGTGATTTGATTGGGATGATCCAAGGTTTCATTTTATATACATCAAAAAGTAGCACAAATTCTGGGAAGAACCAAGTTTCTAGATTGGATATAGTATCATGATTTGATGCGGTATCATAGAACCTTTCTTTATTCATTCCCATGCAATCAAAAAAGAAACTTTTTTGATTGCATGGTTTGATCTCTTGATGAATTGTAGGAAAAAAAAGATCTTTTTTTTCCATTTTTTTTAAATTCTTAATTTCAGTCTTAGTATCTTTCTGAATCTTGATACCAATATGTGCATCGGTCCAGATCTCAATATTATTTATAAAACAAAGATGAAGAATTCTACAATCAAGATATTTTCTATCCAAATTTGTATTCCTATCAATAAGATATCCTTTTTCTAGATAATCATTACTAGGTATACTTACCAATACATAAAATGATTCAGGTTTCGATATATTGAAATGAGATGGAATTTCTTGGTCCCCGTTTATTTCTAATGTTGATCCAGAAATGTATAAATTAGGAAGGTTTATGTATTTATATGAGAAAAGATCATATCTGTAATGTTTTTTCCATTTGTCTTTTTGACTCATAAATGAATTTGCTGCATAGTCATTTTTTTTCATGGAATAAATAAATTGATATTTTTGATATAAATCCAATCGGTTTGATTCCTTGTTTTGAATCATACGATGCTTATTGATTCTATTTCGCCATTCTTTAGGTACTAATGGAGACCTTTTTTTTTGAGATAAGTCGTATTGATAATGACCTTTTAACCAATTTTTCCATTCGTTCATTACATACGTATGAATCTTATTATGTGAGTTAAATATTCCATGTATCATACAATAGTCTTTTAAATTATCCTTAAAAAAAGGATAGCTCCCTTGATATTTAAGTACAGGTCTCAATTGATACTTATTAAGTAATTGGTTTTGTGATATTTTGTAAAAAACATATGCTTGGGACAGGGAAGATAAGTTCCAATAAGTATTGGAATTTTGATTGCTATTCGTAGTATTATCAGTATTTGAAAACGATTTTAATTTTTTTATAGTCAAAAGAAAATTCATTGTATTTTGATTTGTTTCATCAATTCCTTCTTGTTCTTGATTTATTTCATTGTTGTAAATGGATTTATTAAAGATCTTTTTTGTTGATTCAAAGAAAAGTTGTGCATTTATCTTAGAAACGGTAATGGTACATAGCAAAATATCTATGTATATTTTTTCAATGAATGATTTGATAAAGTAGTGTGATTTACGCATTAATCGGATATTTTTCCTTTTTAATATTTTCAAAATATGTTTCTGTGATCCCGATCCTTTATTATCAGAAATTAGAACTATTTCTTTTTTTTTCTTGTCTTTTGCGGTTTGTTCGATTTGATTACTTATTTTGATTGTCTTATCAGAAAGATCTTTCATTCTTTTTTCTATTAGTGAATAATTTAACCAATTCATCGTTCTATTTAGAACGGACGATTCGCGAAGAATCTTATTATTTCTTTTGAAATCTTTTTTGTTTTCGTTCGGTTCATATACTTTTTCTTTCCTTAATTCAAATAAGAAAATTGGATTTACTTTCTCCAGTTTTTTCATTATTAATTTGATAACTTGAACGACCCCTTTTGTTTTTTCTTTTCTAATTTTTAGAAAGGATTTTATTCTTTTATTTAAAGATTTTAAAACTTGTGAAATTTTATTTTTCATCTTTTTTTTTCTTTTTTGGAGTTCTTTATAAATAGGTTCAAAAAAAAAAGGTCTTTTTCGGGGAGAACCAAAGGGAAGTTCCGCTTCCATTCCCCAGACTGTTAAAAAACAAAAATTTGTTTTTTTCTCTTTTTTTTTCATTAGATCTCTATGATGAGATTGTGCCTTAGATTTTCTCCAAGGTTTTAGACAGAAAGGATATAGAATCTTTATCTGAATACCATCTATTAACCAATCTTGGGGAAATTCTGTTTCTGATAATTGAACACCATTATAGGTGCATTTAATATGGATTTCTCTATTCCATTCCTTAAAATCCTCGTCCCACTCGGGAATTTGGAATAATAACATACGGAAAAGGTTTTTGGCTATTATTAATGAAGGCAATAGAATGTATTTTCTAAGAAAAGATTGGGTTATTAACATCAAACTTCTTATTACTTGAGTAAATATAAAAGCATCCCAAGCTTCTGATATTTCTATCTGTTCGTTTTTATATCTTTTTTCCTCTTTCTCCTTTTCTTCTTTTTTATCGTCATTTTCAAAATAGGAAATTTTTAATTCTGATTCTTGTTCTCTGCCCATCCAATTCCTAAAAATCATATTCTTCATTTCGTTGATATCAAAAGACGAAAAAAAAGACATTTTGTCTAGACGATCCAAAAAAAGTGGGGAATGTACATTTACTTGAAAGAGGTCCCAAATAACTGTTTTACGTCTTTGAGCGCGCATGGATCCTTTGATTAGATTGCGACGAAAATCCGATTGTTGTGAGTAACGTATCAAAGCCACCTCTCCCTCTTCCATTTGATCATCGTTTTTATCATTGTTACTAGTATTCTGAATACTAGAAATAGAAATAGAATTGGTATTCTGATCATTATCGTTATAAATTACCACAAGTTTGGCTCTTCTTGAATGAATCTCATGATCGTCTTCCTCCAATTCTTCTTCATTTTCTTCTTCCTCTTCTTCCAAATTCTCGGTTAATTTGTATGACCATCGAGAAACCTTTTTACTGACTTCTTCTATTCTAATTCCAATAGATCTTTTTTTCATTGTTTTTTGATCTTTTGTATGTGTTGTAATTACATCAAATACAAATTGCAAATATTTTGCTTGACTTTCGGAATCAATTCCTTTTTCTTCTTTAGAATTCAAAAATGATTGACGGTGGAGTTCTACGGAATCATTAATAAGTAGATCATGAATCTTATTTATAAAAAAGAATTCTACTAAATCTTCTGTATCTGTATAAGTATTCATGATTGCGCGTGAATCTAATTTTTTTCTCGTTCCTCGATATGGTCCGTTGAAAAAAGGATCATATGCTTTTGGCAAGCATTTTTTTCTTTTTTCATCATCACATAA